GCCGAGATCTATCTTTTTCTAAATATCCTTGTAATTCTTCCATTTACATTTCTACTTGAGCCAGAGGCAGGAGGTTTTTCTTGGTTTATCAAATGATATATACATAGTGCAATATGGTCAGAACAGGGTATTATGTATTGTATTATGTATATAGTATAGTAAGAAAAAAATATATACCCCGGAAAAGAAAGAGGGAGTCCAATCAACAGATCTTTTTACCTTCCTTTTCTATCCAATTGGTTTATGTTCGTTATAATTACAACAGGAGAAAAAATCCTTTATTTTTGCAACCCAATCGCTCTTTTGACTTTGGAATAAATTCTCTTTATCAATATACTGTTTCTTCTACACATCCGTCTACAATCCATAATAAAGAATAATTAGGATTCTGAAAAAAAAAAAGAAAAAATCAATGGTTCACTCACAGGAGAACCCACTCTTTCCCGCATTAGGCACTAATTCATTTTTAACGTCTAATTAGATCGGGTAATCATTCCAATTAAGAACATAAGCTCGTTGCTTTTTATTTTACCAGAATTGGAGCCATAGAGCTCTATCCATTTATTCACTAGACCCAACTGTAAATGTGAATTTCTTTTGTCCCCTTCCAAAAATCAAAACAATCTTTTGGAACTGTAATGATCCGGTAAGGATAAACTCAAAGTTCTACTTTAACATAGAAATACTTTTTCTTGGGTAAAGGATTTGACTTTCATTTCAAATTAAATAAATTAATAAAATCAATTTATTATTTTATTAGATTTTCTATTTTATTACGACATGCTGTTTTTTCCATTCATTACCCTTGAGGATCAGTCGTGGTCCTATAGACTATACCAATAGTCTGGACGAATTTGTTGCTTCATCCAAATGTGTAAAAGATCATAGTCGCACTTAAAAGCCGAGTACTCTACCGTTGAGTTAGCAACCCGGATAAATAGGATATGTAGATACGATCAAAATATAAAAATCAATTGAATTGCACTGCACGACCCTATCAAAACATTGAACTAGCAACACATCGAAAAGAAAGATTTTCTGATCAATTAGAAACACAAAATACCAAAGTTAGCAGATCGGATTAAAAATATTCCTAATAGAAATGTAAAAATTATGGCAGACCACCCATTTTTTATCAAATTCTTTTTTGATTTTCCCTAAGAAAATACATCCTGTATGAGAGTAAATGCAGCAAGGCAAACCCATCATTTGAGTGAAGGAAACAAAAAAATCAATATGGGGTGGGGATAAACAGCCCTATTTATCTATGATCGAATTATATTTGTTCGATACACCATTGTCAATATAAAAGCAATGTTGAGAAAGTAAATCAAGTAAATAAAATAAAGACTTGTGTTGGATTGGCACAACATAAATAAGAAATTGGAATGGAAAAAATTAAGGAAAAGGTAAATAAAAAATCCCCGGTTTATTCAATCAATAAAAGTACGATAAGCAAGCTTAACCCCTTGTTTGTTGTTAAATTAAATTCCCCCACCAAAATATGAATAAAGCAAGAAAAAGGAAAATGGTGTGTAAATAGAAATAATTACACAAGGATAGATACTAGTTACCCTTCCCTACTTTATTTTATTTATTTAATAATTTTGTTTTTTCCTTTAATTAACTCAAAGTTCTTTCTTTAAAGAATTCTGCCTTCTTTAAAATATCATAAACAGTTCCTGTAGGTTGAGCACCTTTTTCAAGGAAATATAGAATAGCAGGAACATTTAAATAAGTTTGATTCTTTATCGGATTGTAAAAACCTACTTTTCGAAGATCTCTTCCTTCTCTTCGGAATCGAACATCAATTGCAACGATTCGATAGATGGCTCATTGGGATAGATGTAAATAAACAATGCCCCCCCTAGAAACGTATAGGAGGTTTTTTCCTCATACGGCTCGAGAAAAATGATTCCAATTTCTGTATATAATAGCAAGTGGATCCATAAAATCATGAATTTTACTATAATTTGAATTGAGTACTTTTTTCTTCTTCCTTACAGAAAAAGGAAGAAATCTCATTCATACTCATAACTCAAGTTGGGTAATTCTGACAAGAGAATCCTTAGACATTTATTGAGCCGTCTCTAAACTCTTTTGTTTGTCTCATTTCGAATCCATTTTTATTCCTCAGTCTGATCCAATTGTTGAGACAATTGAAAATAGTGTTTCCTTGTTTCGGAATCCTTTATCCTTGCTTTGTGAAATCATTGGGTTTAGACATTACCTCGGGGATCCTTATTCCTTTCAAAATGGCAGCAACATACCTTTTTTTGTTATTTCTTTCTATATAAATAGAATACGAATGATTGATTCCCTTGTGATACACTTTTCATCGAAATAGTTTTACCAATTTCGGAAAATTTGACTTTTCAAACTTGTTCTGAATTTGAACCTTTCGATTTAGAATTTATATATAGTGAGGATATACTTACAGAGTTGGTCTAACTTATTGATTTTCACTAACCCTAGATTCTTTCCCTTGAAAAATGAATCAATCCTTTCTTCTCGAGCTTCATCATGTACTATTTACTTATAACCCAACACAAATTAGGTTCCGGGCAGAACAGAACAAACTATGTCGAGCCAAGAGCATCTTCATTACTATAGAAGATGGCGGATGTAAAAATCCACAGCCAACCATGTCCTTCAAGTCGCACGTTGCTTTCTACCACATCGTTTCAAACGAAGTTTTACCATAACATTCCTCTAATTGAAATTTCAAAGCGGTATGGAATTGATTCAATATAAAATCATGAATAGTCATTGGTTCAACCGGTATATAATATTTCTATCTATGGATAAATAAGTATTTATCCGGATAAGGGTCAGCAAGGATCAAATTTATTTAATTTAACCCCATATTCTATCATATGAATTGAATGAAAATAAAGATATTCAATTTTACCCACATTTGACACTTGATTCCGTTTGTGAGAAACCAAACGAATTCTCAGATATGATTCTTAGAACCATTCTGAAAATTAATAAGAAAAGATTTTTCCCTTTAACAAATTATTGTTTCATGTGGAATGCAGTGTGATCCCATCTTTCGTTTCATGAAAAACGATCTGGGACGGAAGGATTCGAACCTCCGAATAACGGGACCAAAACCCGCTGCCTTACCGCTTGGCCACGCCCCATTTTGATTTCTATTCGAAATTAATCAACACTAATATTGGTATTGGTTATTCGTCAATCCCAACCCAAATACACAAAAACATATGGGATATTTTGTTGCTAGGATTCAAGACATGTAGATATAGAATCAAAAAAATTCATTGATCATTACATAGAATTCAATTAAGATATTGTATGAAAGTTGAATTCCTTATATTCTCATTTTAGAATGATAATGGGGGGAGGGATTTTTTATTTGGGAAAGTCCGAACCGAAGAAAAAGAAGGATTTCTTGATCTGCCTTTTTCATTTTTCCTTATAAAAATAACTCAAAATTATCTAATCCACAAGAACGAAATGCTTGTTATGCTTAATATCTTTAGTTTAATTGGTATCTGTCTTAATTCTGTCCTTTATTCGAGTAGTTTTTTCTTCGCCAAATTGCCCGAAGCTTATGCCATTTTCAATCCAATCATAGATGTTATGCCTGTCATACCTGTACTCTTTTTTCTCTTAGCCTTTGTTTGGCAAGCCACTGTAAGTTTTCGATGAAATCTTTAATACTCTGCTAAATTGATGATGTATTCGATAAAAAAATTCTAAAAATTGATAAGATCAGATAAGTCTTACATTACGAACCCTCGATTCAAAAATCGAAATTCTTGTATATTGAATGAATAACCGCAGCGATGAATTTGGATCAGCCTTTTCCCCGTTCTCACCTTCCGGTGAGTATGGACTATTAGGTACTCCACAATACCTAATTATTGATATGACAAGAAATTTCGGGTAACGAATGAATCAAAATCTTATTACAAAAAAATTCGTCTTATTTTTCATTTTTTGGGGTGTCAAAACAAAAAAAAAAATGATATATGTGGTAAAAAATAGGCAATCTATTCCCCTTTTTCAAAAAAAAATGATCTTGGAGATTGTGTAATGCTTACTCTCAAACTCTTTGTTTACACAGTAGTGATATTCTTTGTTTCCCTTTTTATCTTTGGATTCTTATCTAATGATCCAGGACGCAATCCTGGACGTGAGGAATAAAAAATTTCTAGTTTTTTTTGCTTTTTTCGAAATTAATTCTTAATAATCTTATTTGTTTCATACATTTAACTATGATAAAATCAAGGGATGAGAATCTTTTCGAATTCGAAAATACCAAGTGATCAGAGAAAGCGGAAAGAGAGGGATTCGAACCCTCGGTACAAATAATTCGTACAACGGATTAGCAATCCGCCGCTTTAGTCCACTCAGCCATCTCTCCTAATTCCAAATTGAAAATTTGTTATGTGATATAACACGTGAAATAAAGATTGATAAAAATCCACCTTCTTCTCTTTATTTTCTTTTTTCATTTGATTTTTTTTTTTTATTTAATCTTATTTAACTTTTCCAAATTATTATTATTTATTTTATTATATTATTCTATTTTAATAAAAAAAAATATTATTTTATTATATTATTAAAATAGAAATTCGAAATATTCTAAAATATTCTAATAAATAATAGAAATTTTTTAAATAGCTATTAAAATTTAAACTAAGAAAAATAAGAAAAAAATAGAAAAAAGCAATTGATCAGGAATTCAATATAGATAATGACTCAAAACGGATCTCCTCAATAGAAAGAATATCTTAGTTCTTTGATTTTATATGAAAGGTTTATTTTCCCGGCCTGATCTGCTTAAGTACTGGCCGGGACATTTCTTCTTTTTTCCATTGATTATTCTTTTTTTTTTCTTTTTCTCAGTTTATTACTTAATTTCTTACTGTTGTCAAGTAAGGAATAAAAAAAGACATATGATAACATATTATATATATATAAATACATTAAACAATATTAAATTACATTTAACAATTTGAAACATTCAA